TCTTTTTTTATTATTTATTATATTTAATATTCATATTGAATATTAAATTCAAATTAAAGAAATGATGAAAGAAATATATATATTAAATGTTAATATTATTAATATATAATAAAGAAAAAGAACTGAAATGGAGAATTCTATTCTATTAGTTCTATTAGTATTAGATAGAATTCTATTATTCTATTAGTAATTTACTAGAATATATATACTAAATAAATACGAAATCTAAATAAATCCAAATTTGAAAAACACTAAAACTATAATATAGAATGCAATTTCATAATAGGGGTACTATAACTAGCACACTTTATCTTTATCCATCCCAACATTACACTGCTTTACTCTGGGCGGATAGCGGGAATCGAACCCGCGTCTTCTCCTTGGCAAGGAGAGGTTTTACCATTCTACTATATCCGCACCGCGGTAACCCCCATCCCGCACCGCGCCCCATCCGGGGATGTTTTTTTTTTATTGTTGGGAAGGCCAGGCAAACAAACCTGGCCGGTTTACTAAATACTAAAAGTCCCTTTCTTCAAATTGCGAGTGCAATTTGAAATAGAAATGAAGTGTGGATAGAATGATAATTGGGATTTTGATACTCCGGGGCAGTACCGCCACCCGGTCATAGAAAAAAAAACCATATAAGGAGCACACTAAGACTTTTAGGAGAATCTCAGTCAATTTGTTCTTACTGAAGAGCCCTGAATACGTTTTGTATTCTTTCAAAAATATGAGTATGAATTTCATATAGTTGAAAACCCTAACCCTAATAGGAGGCTCATTGGAATACATCGATTCTAGCCGAGTTCGGCTGTTTAATTGGAACAGCGAATATACCTCTAGAAATTTTTGGATTCTTGTCCTAAAGGACACCGAGTCCAAAGTGAAATTGAAATCTTTCACCGATTCCCAGATTGCCTCGAAAAAGTCTTGTATAAGCAACAGAGGCAAGACGTAGCGCGTCTGATAAGTCAGATAATAAATTGTTACGTGCAAGAGTGGCCAAAGGAAAGATTTCCACCAGCCCAAGCTGGCAAGAAGGAGTAGCGAAAGGAGAAGAGAAAGCAGAAGAGAAAGCAGGCTTTGTAACTCCCTTCCTATCATTCGCCAGAAATCCTTCTTGCCGTCCAAGGGTTCCTGATGCCAATCTTTATAGAGACCACGGTCGGCGTTGCCCGCACACGCGTTATCGATTTCGGTCTCCGACCCCTCGCTTTCGGAAGTCTCTGAGACCCTTTTCCGAACCGAGGTCGTCGACCCCAGGACGACCCGTAAACTCCCCATTCGAAGCCCCCGAGGAGGCCGAGGCCCAAACAACCACGCGACCCCTTCTATCTGTAATAGTAACAATTGTATTGCTGAAACTTGCTTGAACGTGAATAATTCCTTTTCGTATACCCAAACGCAAACGAGTGCGCCTATTCCTACGTAAACTAAAACTCGAATATCTTTGTACAGGTTTTGCCATATTTTATCGTCTTATAAATAGAAGTTAGAGATTAAATAGAAGTTAGAGATATATGGATATATCCATCTCATGTTAAAACGAAACTGATTTTCTACCTTTCAAATCAAAATGTGTTTTTTTAGAAAGATTATCCCTGTCTTTGTTTATGTCTCGGGTTCGAACAAATTACTCGAATTCGCCCCTTCCTACGTATCAGTCGGCATTTTTCACAAATTTTACGAACGGAAGCCCCCATTTTCATAGTTCTTATTCCTTAACTTCGAATACACTTATTTCATTTCAATTGGAAAAAAATGAGTTTCTTTAAATTTGGAGTCTCCAATGGAATCCCCACGAAGGGAGTGCTCAAGTTCCAAAGCCCCCTTCCCTTACTCGTCCGAATCCGTTCTGTTGAATCTAGAAATTAGACCCCCCAGCCGGAATCGTAACGACTTATTTCAACTTTGACTCTATCTCCGCGTGCTATATCTAGAATCTATATATAGAAAGTTCTGTCATATCTTTCCTGATAGAGTCGCTAAAAAAGAATACCCGGTATTTTCAATTTGAGGAAACGGACCCGACCCCTTAACGTCTACCGTACCGAGAGCGCGCCCACTGGTATAGATATAGAAGGCCTAAGATTTCAGCCAACCTTCTTATTATCCTACAACAGGGGCATGGGTTTATATATGCATAAACCGGAGGTCGGGTACGACGACGATGAGGATAGAAATCGTCATCCGAATCGGAAGCATCATCCGAATCCGATTCGGAATTTTCTTCCGATTCGGATGAGGATTCCGATTCCTCTAAATACACAAATAGGAAGGATTCTATGTTTTGCCGATGTTCCCTCGCGTTTTTGATAAAACCCTCTCGTAAACGTAAAAGTATTTGAACTGTCTTTTCGACGATGTTAGTAAATCCTATTCGAACTGTCTCTTTGTTAGCCATGTCGGCATTTCGTATACAGGTTAATATGTCAGAAATAGTGTCCTTGCTCATGATAAACGTAACCTCTAATAATTAGATGAGAATAATCAGATAATATGATAATAGAATTTTATAAAAAAATGATATTATTGTCAAGGCCAAGTCCCTCCCTTTTCGATTTTGAATCCGGATCCTATGTTTTCGCTAAGACAAAAACACCTGAGGCGTACACGGTCAATGCTACTATTCTGTGATATTTTCACAGAGCATAGCATAATATAATTCTAATTATATATTATTGTCAAGCCAATAACCGAAAACTTTAACTTTATTATAATATAATTCAATATATATATTGTCAAGGTCAAGATTTTAATAAATAAATAGAAATAATATTAGAATATAATAATAATATTCTAATATTGTTATTGTCAAGATTGATTCGCTTTCGAATGTTCTATTATTATTATATTCTATTCAAATAAATTATTCTATATTTCTATATAATAATAATATTATATAATAATAGAAGATGCTGTTAATTATAACAATAACATAAAAAAAAAGAATTGCTACGTCAATTTTTTTTCTAGTATATTCTAGTTTAATAATCTAAGCAGACTTTTTTTTTCAAGATATTAAGATTGACAATTTCAAAAAACTGCCATCATACTATGAGCATACTATGATGGCAGCCGGGCAAGTATGCCCCCATCGTCTAGTGGTTCAGGACATCTCTCTTTCAAGGAGGCAGCGGGGATTCGACTTCCCCTGGGGGTGGGGTACTACGAAAGGAAGTTGATCGTGTATTATCAACAAGTCTAGAATTGATTCTTCCTGGGTCGATGCCCGAGCGGTTAATGGGGACGGACTGTAAATTCGTTGGCAATATGTCTACGCTGGTTCAAATCCAGCTCGACCCAAAAATGCGCTTATCCATCATGAAATAGCAGAACCCATTTGTTTTCTTGAAATGTCGGTTTGCTCTTCGGTTTCTTTATTTGCATTTGCTCTATTTCTATTTCTTTGTTCCCGCAAATATAGGGAAAGTGGAAAAGTAAATAAAAAAAGAAGTATTTTTCCAGCGAAAGCGGGTCAATTTGGCAAGAAATAAAGTAGTATTAGGAATCCGTGCCGCTCTCACTTCTCACTTCTCACTAAGGAAAGAGCATATTCGCGGGGATATCAATATATCCGCCGTTATTTCAACACAGCGATTCTAATCTCCAATCTAAAATCTAAATAGAAAAAAATGTATGAATGAAATCATAAGAATATATATGTCGTACACTTTATGTCTGGGGATTGTAGTTCAATTGGTCAGAGCACCGCCCTGTCAAGGCGGAAGTTGCGGGTTCGAGACCCGTCAGTCCCGATGAGTTCAAATCCAATAAAAAACTACACGAATTTGTCTTTCTATTTTCTGCTGGGAGGTCTAAATTGCCGAATTTCAGTCCCGGAGGGATCCTTATTTTTGATATTTCGCTTCGCAAATTGCTTGTCTCATTTCTCATCAAACAAATACGGAAATTTCCAGTACTTTAACCAGTACCGATCGAGAGGAAATAGACATATGTGGGTGGATTGCTACAATTATTCGTAGCATCCTATTTAGTATTCCAAGAGATACTATACTGGGCTCGGGCTGGTTCTGGTTTTTTCAATTTCTCCCAACCCGCGAATAGAATAGAGTACCATATGTTTACCGGGAACACATACACAAATGGAAATGGAATTCCTTTCTTGTACAATACAAAACAAAAGAAATTGAACATAGCTAATTATTTTTCTATTTTTGAAAAGTATCCTCTTTTCCAGCCGCTATTTGATCTAACTTCAATTACTAATACTCAATTTGAATTTGAAGCAATCTATCTCATTTCTCATTCAAATTTCACACTGAACTTCTAGTATATGCATTCCATTAATAATCTAGGTAAAGAAAGAAGAGGATATTAATAAAATAAAGGAAAAGAGCCCCACCCCACCTATCTTAGATCTTAGAGAGAGAGTAAATGTAAATGAGTAATCCTTTCGAAGAAAAGGATATTGTCGAAGAAAGAGCAAACTCTAAAATATTGTCGAAGAAAGAGCAAACTCTAAAATAGAAAGAGCAAACTCTAAAATAATGAATTTTATTTGATAGAATATTAGATCTTTTTTTTTACGTGTACTTGTCTTTATAGCACTTCTTTTTTTTTCAAGAAAAGGAAATCATTAAAAAATAAAAAAGGGGCTTAGAACTTAACTCCAGCGGAAAGACGAGACGGCCAGATGCTATTTTAGCCTATTTTATCAGATAATTGTTGTACAAGGAAGGCGGCAGATTTAGGTTATAGAGAAGAAAGAAAAATAGAATAGAATGCTCAAGCTCAGCTCAAGTAAAAAAAGGAAAGGAATTCTTGGTTGGATCAGAAATCCTATTTTATTTTAGCTGCAATAGAGTATGTATAAAGGATCTTCCTATGTTATACTATTCAATTCTTGACAATGAGTGAATTTGATAACTCAGATATTGTTATTCATGATATTGATCCTATTTGATATCATCGAGGTGTAATTCATCCCATTGACCATTGAATTTACAGGCGAAAGGTTTTTCATCTCTATGGGATTCAATCCCGAGTTATTTTGAAGTAAAAAAAGAAAGGATGAGATTATGGAAGTCAATATTCTCGCATTTATTGCTACTGCATTGTTTATTCTAGTTCCTACCGCCTTTTTACTGATAATTTACGTAAAAACAGTAAGTCAAAGCGATTAATTGGAATTTCTTATCTTATACAAATAAAAAAGATTCCAATTCCGTGTCTTAAAATGAAATGAACGACCTCGAATTAACATTATACCGTTAGTATGGTAGAAAGAAATATTCTATATACTTCTTTCTACTATCTAGATATTGTGATTTTAATGGATTCAAGTTGTACCTTATTCTATAAGGATATAACAGGCTTAATTGAATATAGAGAAGCCTACAACTACAATAGGTATCCTGATATTCATATATGTAACGTGCATACCACCCCAATTCTATTTCAAAGTAAAAGGGGGCCTGCTCGCCCCCATTGTCCATATATAACTCGGATAAGAATTGGTTCAGCGAAATAGAAAAGTTAGGAAGAATTCGGTTGTAATAAATTTTCTATCGTCTGGACCCCTTTTACTTTCGAATCGAAATACAAGCATGGGAATTCTTGAACTATTTGTTTGGTTGAAAGGGCATTATTTCTATATCTTATTCTTCTTCATATATACTAGTCATATCATAGAATACATTCCTTCACTTCACGCTTCTAATTTCGAAATAACTCTGTTTTTTTTTTCTTTTTTTCAATTGCAATTGAAAATATTTTCAAAATTGAATTAATAAATTTATAATAATAAAATAAAGGCTTTGCAGAACGATTTCTAAATTCTAAAAAATGAAGAAAGTTTCATTCCTCAACCCAATTTGCAGTACCCCTATAGTCCACTTCTTCCCCATACTACCAGTGAAAGGGAAAATGTAAAGACTACCATTAAAGCAGCCCAAGCCAGACTTACTATATCCATGTGAATTATGTCCTCTATCTCTTTGAATGAATTATTTCATTATTGTTCACTAATACTAATAATAGTGAAATTCTTGTCGAAGAGTCAAAAGGGTATTCGGTAGCAACCCGCGATCCCTTCACGAAAGACTCCCAAAAATCTGCTTGTACCTTATCTTATAAAAAGTTCTTATATAATTTCTGATTTTCTCCTAGAATCGGGGAACATTCTGCGAGGTCTATCAGCAAACCAGAAAAGGGTATTTCGCGTCTTTTCTTTTGTTGATCAGACGACACCCAGATTTGAACTGGGGAACAGGGATTTGCAGTCCCCCGCCTTACCCCTCGGCCATGTCGCCAAAAGGATATAAAATAGATGCAAATATTCGCCTTTTGTTTGGTTTTGTTTGGGTAGAGGTATTCCTAAACTTCTTTTTTTTATTATTGTACTTGTATCTTGAATCTGAATGCCTTGCCTAAAAGAAACGAAAACTCTCCCTGGGAATTGAATCTGTCCCTTCGATTGATTGTATAGTATCTTAAAACATAAATAAAATAGCTAAAAATCCAAAATCCCTTCTCTTTCTATTGAAACGAAAAATGTGGATTTTCGGTCGCAAAAGCCAGACGAGTTGGAACCCTTAACTGTTGGCTGTAAACTCCCGGACGCCTTTTCTATTTGAATTTCAAACTGCTTTTCCCTAATGGTACTACTGATATAAGACAATAGACAATCCAAATTGATACATAACTAACCGGTCTTGCTTTTTTTTTTTCTTTTTCAATAATTGAAATTATAACGGCAACGATGAGTATTTGTAAACCCCAAAATAGAAAACGTTACGCAAATATTGAACCGAGTATCTTCTTTGTAGATGATACCTTTAGGGAATTCGCACGAACGTACCGTGTTTCGATTTTTTCATTGAATAGAAAATCGAAATTTGGATAGAACACGACAGGATAGAATTGGGAGGGGGTGCAGCTAGAAAGAGTTCTACGCTCTCCAGCTATATCCACGTATATTCTAATAAAAGCATACAAGCCTGCTTATTACGCCCTTCAACCGTATTCGTATTCTACTCAAAAATAGGGAAAAATATCTCTCTTCTCTGCGAATCCTTTTTTGAACAGAACAATGGAATGCGCGAATAGGTGCTAAAAAACCCAACTCTATATTGTTTCTGATTATTATGTCTTTATTATCGCCCCGAACAGATTCAATCGCGAATTCATTTATTATTTTTCTGGTATCCCACGGGATTGGATATAGAATATCTCGAAATGGAATCATTTTTTTTTTATTCTATACAAAAAAACTCCATTGGTCTAATCTAAGTGTCTTTTATCAATTCCTTTCCGTTCGTATCTGTTTCAAATTCCATTCCTGAGATTTGAGTATAAAATTCTCTTCATTTCTACGTCCATACGTATTTTATACATTACATTTAGGCGATTGGTTCCAATTTCATGTGATTTAGTAAACAGAATAGAAATTCCATCATTGCTAGATCGATCCATATGATTCGATGCAGAATGAGTCAAAAATGGGATTTTTTGGATAATACGGGGAATTCGAAATGCTTGGCGATAGAAATGAAGGAATGGCTGCAATACCTGGGCTTAATGAGATACAATTTGAAGGATTCTGTAGGTTCGTTGATCAGGGCTTAAGAGAAGAACTTTATAAGTTTCCAACGGTGGAAGGTTTCATAAGAGATTTTATAGATATAGAAGATTTGCTAGATATGGAAGATTTTCCAGATCTAGCAGATTTTCTAGCTGCAGTAGATGAATACTTATTAGAAAAAACTGTAAATGAAGACTTAGAAAAAGACGAAGACGTAGAAAAAGACGTAGACGTACACTTTCGATTATTTGCGGAAACATATAAATTGGTCGAACCGTTGATAAAAGAACGAGATGCCGTATATGAATCCCTCACCTATTCTTCTGAATTATATGTATCCGCGGGTTTGATTTGGAAAAGGAAGGGGTATTATATGCAAAAACAGACAATTTTGATTGGAAATATTCCTTTAATGAATTCCCTGGGAATTTTTATAGTAAATGGAATATACAGAATGGTAGTCAATCAAATATTGCAAAGTCCGGGTATCTATTACCGATCAGAATTGGACCATAAAGGATTTTGGGTCTATACCGGCACCATAATATCAGATTGGGGAGGAAGATTAGAATTAGAGATTGATAGAAAAGCACGTATATGGGCTCGCGTAAGTAGGAAACAGAAAATATCTATTCTAGTTCTATCATCGGCTATGGGTTCGAATCTAAGAGAAATTCTAGAGAATGTTTGCTACCCTGAAATTTTCTTGGCTTTTTTGGATGATAAAGAGAAGGAAAAAATGGGGTCAAAAGAAAATGCCATTTTGGAATTTTATCAACAGTTTGTTTGTGTAGATGGAGATCCGGTATTTTCTGATTCCTTATGTAAGGAATTACAAAATCAATTCTTTCGACAAAGGTGTGAATTAGGAAGGATTGGTCGACGAAATATTAACCGGAGACTGAATCTTGATATATCCCAGAATAATACATTTTTGTTACCGCGAGATATCTTGGCAGCCACAGATCATTTGATTGGAATGAAATTTGGAATGGGTACACTTGACGATATGAATCATTTGAAAAATAAACGTATTCGTTCTGTAGCGGATCTCTTACAAGATCAATTCGGATTGGCTCTGATTCGTTTGGAAAAAGTGGTAAGAGGGGCTATAGGCGGAGCAATTAAAGGGAAATTGATACCGACCCCTCAGAATTTTGTAACCTCAACCCCATTCAAAACTACTTATGAATCTTTTTTCGGATTACACCCATTATCTCAAGTTTTGGATGAAACGAATCCATTGACACAAATAGTTCATGGGAGAAAATGGAGTTTTTTGGGTCCTGGTGGATTGACAGGACGAACTGCTAGTTTTCGGATACGAGATATCCATCCTAGCTACTATGGACGCATTTGCACAATTGACACATCTGAAGGAATCAATGTTGGCCTTATTGGATCCTTAGCAATTCATGCGAGAATCGGTCATTTTGGATCTCTAGAAAGCCCATTTTATGAAATCTCCGAGAAATCAAAAAGGGCACGGATACTTTATTTATCATCAAGGAGAGATGAATACTGTATGATAGGGACAGGCAATTCTTTGGCACTTAATGAAGGTTTTCAGGAAGAACAGATTGTTCCGGCTCGATACCGTCAAGAATTCCTGACTATTGCATGGGAACAGGTTCATCTTCGAAGCATTTTTCCCTTCCAATATTTTTCTATTGGAGCTTCTCTCATTCCCTTTATCGAGCATAATGACGCGAATCGGGCTTTAATGAGTTCTAATATGCAACGCCAAGCAGTTGCGCTTTCTCGGTCCGAGAAGTGCATTGTTGGAACTGGTTTGGAAGGCCAGGTGGCTCTAGACTCAGGAGTTCCCCTTATAACGGAACACGCGGGAAAGGTCATTTCTATCCATACTGACAAGATCCTTTTATCGGGCAATGGGGATACTCTAAGCATTCCATTAGTTATGTATCAACGTTCCAACAAAAATACTTGTATACATCAAAAACCCCAGGTTCGACGGGGCAAATGCATGAAAAAGGGACAAATTTTGGCGGACGGTGCCGCTACGGTTGGGGGAGAACTCGCTTTGGGGAAAAACCTATTAGTAGCTTATATGCCATGGGAAGGTTACAATTTTGAAGATGCGGTACTCATTAGTGAGCGTCTGGTATATGAAGATATTTATACTTCTTTTCACATACGGAAATATGAAATTCAGATTCATGTGACAAGCCAAGGCCCCGAAAAGGTCACTAAAAAAATACCGCTACGGGCCCATTTACTACGAAATTTAGACAAAAACGGAGTTGTAATCTTGGGATCTTGGGTAGAAGCGGGCGATATTTTAGTAGGTAAATTAACACCCCAGCTGGCCCAAGACTTATCCCCGGCAGATCAATTCGTAGACGCCGTATTTGGCACTCAGCTAGCCACTTCAAGGGAAACTTGTCTAAAACTACCTAGAGGTGGGAGGGGCCGAGTTATTGATGTGAGATGGATACGTTCTAATCCAAAAAGAGAAAGGATTCGTGTATATATTTCACAGAAACGTGAAATCAAAGTAGGTGATAAAGTCGCCGGAAGACATGGAAATAAAGGGATCATTTCCAAAATTTTGCCTAGACAAGATATGCCTTATTTGCAAGACGGAAAGCCTATTGATATGGTCTTCAACCCATTGGGAGTACCTTCACGAATGAATGTAGGACAGATATTTGAATGCTCGCTCGGGTTGGCGGGGGTTCTGCTAGATAGACATTATCGAGTAGCACCTTTTGATGAGAGATATGAACAAGAGGCTTCGAGAAAACTAGTCTTTTCTGAATTACATGAAGCCAGTAAGCAAACAGGGAATCCTTGGGTATTTGAACCCGAGTATCCGGGAAAAAGCAGAATATTTGATGGAAGAACGGGAGATCCCTTTGAACAACCTGTTATAGTGGGACAGCCCTATATCTTGAAATTAATTCATCAAGTTGATGACAAAATACACGGACGTTCCAATGGTCCTTATGCATCTGTTACACAACAACCCATTAGGGGAAGGGCCAAGCGGGGGGGCCAGCGGGTAGGAGAAATGGAGGTTTGGGCCCTAGAGGGGTTCGGTGTTGCTCATATTTTACAAGAGATGCTTACTTATAAGTCTGATCATCTTAGAACTCGCGACAAAATATTTGATACTACAATCGTTGGAGGAGAAATGCCTAAAGCTGAGGATGCTCCCGAATCCTTTCGATTGCTCGTTCGAGAACTACGCTCTTTGGCCCTAGAACTGAATCATTTCCTTGTATCTGAGAAGAACTTTCAGATGAATAGGAAGGAAGCTTAATCGGAATGAATCGGAATAAATCAGAATTCTTTTTTCTATGATTGATCGGTATAAACATCAACAACTTCAAATTGGATTAGTTTCTCCTCAACAAATAAGCGCTTGGGCCAATAAAACCCTGCCCAATGGAGAGATAGTCGGAGAGGTAACAGAAATCGAGCATGTTGAGTGGGAAACCAATAAGCCAAAAATAGGTGGATTCTTTTGTGAAAGAATTTTTGGACCTATAAAAAGCGGAATTTGTGCTTGTGGACATTATGGCGAATTTGTAGATCAAAAAGAAAAGAGAACATTTTGCGGCGACTGCGGAGTCGAATTTGCGAATTCTCGGATACGAAGATATCAAATGGGCTACATCAAACTGGCATGCCCCGTGACTCATGTGTGGTATTTGAGGCGTCTTCCTAGTTATATCGCGAATCTTTTAGATAAACCTCTTAAAGAACTAGAAGACCTAGTATACTGCGATGTGTGATTTGATCGAAATTCGGATTTTACAGATTTTGAATGAGAAACTGTCACCCTATTCAATCGAATTGGGATGCCCGGATCTGACATGTCTCTTGTGAGGAGGAACATGAAGCTCAGAATTATGGGTCTATTCAATACCCCCCCCAAAAAAAAAAAAGGGAATTGGTCTATGGTCGATTCAGTAACAAAAACAAACAAATAGGAATTGGGAGGTGTACCTCGTGAAAAGACTTCTTTCTTTTGTGCCAAACCTGTCTTTTGTGGCAAACCTGTCTTTTCGTTTTAGAAAGAAATGCAATTCTGTTTATGTTCAAGTAAGCAAATATGTTATGGTTATAGAAGCCTATCCATCGCATATAGGCTTTAAAGAAAGGGCAGCGTGCATAACCGTCGAGGTGAAGTCAGGACCTAAAAGATCAAATGGAACGATATATAGACAAGTCAATTCCTTACGAATTCCAAGGTATTCCTTTAGAGGGATTCATCATTCGAAGGCTAAGTAGACTACTCAAGAATTTCACATTTCATTTATGTCGCTATTTCAATATTTCAAATTGAATTAAAGATAAAGAATTGATAAAATCAAAATAAAAGAACAATGAATCAATGAAATGTTGCTTGTGAGAACTTGAGTAAGGAGTAGTTGGGGGTTTTTTATAATTTGAATTGAAAGCAAGAACTCCTTTATCTTTATTTGGTATAACTACTTGAGCCGGATGAGAGGAAACTTTCACGTCCGGTTTTGAAGGGGGGGAGATCCTATAGGATCCTATCCCAATTTTGCTTTTACTAGGCCTATAGCTAAAAAACCTACTATTTTACGATTACGAGGTTCATTCGAATATGAAACCCAATCCTGGAAAGATAGCATCCCTCCTTTTTTTACTATCGAAGGCTTGCATACATTTCGCGAAATTTCTACTGGAGCAGGCGCTATCCGAGAACAATTGGGCGATCTAGATTTGCGAGTTATTATAGATTCTTCGTTGGCAGAATGGAAAGAATTAGAGGAAGAGGGGCTCACGGGTGATGAGTGGGAAGATCGGAAAATTGAAAGAAGAAAGCGCTTTTTGGTTAGACGCATGGGATTGGCTAAGCATTTTATTCGAACAAATGTAGAACCAGAATGGATGGTTTTATGTCTATTACCAGTTCTTCCCCCGGGGTTGAGACCGGCGGTTCAGATAGGTGAACTTAAACGAATGGGTTCGGATATTAATGACCTTTATGGTAGAGTTCTTTCGCGGAACAATGATCTTCTCGATTTATTAACAATTCAATCTACGCCAGGGGACGTAGTAATGTCTCAGGAGAGATTGGTACAAGAAGCTGTGGATACACTTCTTGATAATGGAATCCGCGGAGAGCCAATAAGGGATGGTCATAATAAGGTTTACAAGTCGTTTACAGATCTAATTGAAGGCAAAGAGGGAAGGTTTCGTGAGACTCTGCTTGGCAAACGAGTCGATTATTCGGGACGCTCTGTCATTGTTGTAGGCCCCTCACTTTCATTACATCAATGTGGATTGCCTCGTGAAATAGCAATAGAGCTTTTCCAGACATTTCTACTGCGCGGTCTAATTAGACAGCACCTTGCTCCGAACCTAGGGACTGCTAAGAGTCAAATTCGGGAAAAAGAACGAATTGTATGGGAAATACTTCAGGAAGTTATGAAGGGTCATCCTGTATTGCTGAATAGAGCACCTACTTTGCATAGATTAGGCATACAGGCCTTCCAACCCATTTTAGTGGAAGGGCGCGCTATTTGTTTACATCCACTCGTTTGTAAAGGATTCAACGCAGACTTCGATGGGGATCAAATGGCCGTTCATGTACCTCTATCCTTGGAGGCTCAGGCGGAGGCTCGTTTACTTATGTTTTCTTATATGAATCTCTTGGCTCCGTCTATTGGGGATCCCATTTGCGTACCAACTCAAGATATGCTTATTGGGCTCTATATCTTAACAAGTGGGAATCGTAGAGGTCTTTGTATAAATAGGTATAATCTGTGGAATCCCAGAAACTGCCAAACTGAGACTGAGAGAATTGACGACAATAACTCTAGGTATATGAAAGGAAAAGAACCCCTTTTTTGTAATTCCTATGATGCAATTGGAGCTTATCGACAGAAAAGAATCCATTTAGACAGCCCCTTTTGGCTCCGGTGGCGACTAGATCAACGCCTTATTGTTTCAAGAGGAGTTCCTGTTGAAGTTCATTATGAATCTTTGGGTACCCATCATGAGATTTATGGACACTTTCTAATAGTAAGAAGTGTAAAAAAAGAAATTCTTTGTATATATATTCGAACTACTCTTGGTCATATTCTTCTTTATCGAGAAATTGAAGAAGCTATACAAGGGTTTTATCAGGTCTCTTCCTACGGTACCTAAACTCTATGACCCAAATGTGCATTCGGTCCTTTTCGATTCAACTCGGACCGTAGTTCCTTCTACGCGAATCAAGGGCGAGAATAGAGAGTTTTCCAATCATTGACTCAAATCTATTGTCGAATGTCGAATCCTCCTCAACGGAATCTGGAGACGCTTATGTGCTTATGACAGAGCGGGCCAATCTGATCTTTCACAATAGAGTAATAGACGGGGATGCTATTAAACGGCTTATTAGTCGATTAATAGATCATTTCGGAATGGCATATACATCACACATCCTGGATCAAGTAAAGACCCTGGGTTTCCAGCAAGCCACCGCTACATCCATTTCATTAGGAATTGATGATCTTTTAACGATACCTTCTAAGGGATGGCTAGTCCAGGATGCTGAACAACAAAGTTTTCTTTTGGAAAAACACTATCATTATGGGAATGTACACGCGGTAGAAAAATTACGACAATCCGTCGAGATATGGTATGATACAAGTGAGTATTTGCGACAAGAAATGAATCCCAATTTTAGAACCACCGACCCCTTTAATCCTGTACATATAATGTCTTTTTCGGGAGCTAGGGGAAATGCCTCTCAAGTACACCAATTAATAGGTATGAGAGGGTTAATGTCGGATCCACAAGGACAAATGATTGATTTACCCATTCAAAGCAATTTACGCGAGGGACTCTCCTTAACAGAATATATTATTTCTAGCTATGGAGCCCGCAAAGGGGTTGTGGATACTGCTGTACGAACAGCAGACGCTGGGTATCTTACGCGCAGACTTGTTGAAGTAGTTCAACACGTTGTTGTACGTAGAACAGATTGTGGCACCACCCGAGGGCTTTCTGTAAGTCCCCGAAATGGGACGGTGCCGGAAAGATTTTTTATTCAAACATTAATTGGTCGTGTATTAGCCGACGATATTTATATGAGTGCGCGATGCATTGCCGTTCGAAATCAAGATCTTGGGCCTAGCCTTGTCAATCAACTCATAACCTTTCAAATACAGCCAATATCTATTCGAACCCCCTTTACTTGTAGGAGTACGTCTTGGATCTGTCGATTATGTTATGGTCAGAGTCCGACTCATGGCGACTTGGTTGAATTGGGGGAAGCTGTAGGTATTATTGCGGGACAATCCATTGGAGAACCGGGGACTCAGCTAACATTAAGAACTTTTCATACCGGTGGAGTATTCACAGGAGGTACTGCAGAACATGTGCGAGCCCCTTTCAACGGAAAAATAAAATTCAATGAGGACTTGGTTCATCCCGCACGGACACGCCACGGGCAGCCTGCCTTTCTATGTTATATAGATTTTTATGTAACTATTGAGAGTGAAGATATTATACATAGCGTGCCTGTTCCACCAAAGAGTTTTCTTTTAGTTCAAAATGAGCAATATGTAGAATCAGAACAAGTAATTGCCGAGATTCGTGCGGGAACACCCACTTTTGCTTTTAAAGATAGAGTTCGAAAACATATTTATTCTGACTCAGAGGGAGAAATGCACTGGAGTACCGATGTGTACCATGCACCCGAATTTCCTTATAGTAATGTTCATCTCTTACCAAAAACAAGTCATTTATGGATATTATTAGGGGATTTATGTAGATCGGGCCTCGCTCTTTTTTCGATCTACAAGGATCAAGATCAAACGAGCATTCATTCTCTTTCTGCCCAAGGTAGATATACGCCGAGCCCTTCTGTGAAAAATGATCAATTGAGACACAAATTATTTAGTTTGGGTCTTTATGGCAAAAGAGGGGGTAGGATTCTGATTCGTAATTATTCAGAGCTTAATCGAAGCCTATTGACTGCTCGTTGTAATCTACCATATCCTACTATTATACGCGAGAATTTTGATTTAGTGGCGAAGAAGAGAAAGAATGGATTTATCATTCCATTCGGATCGATTCAAGAACATGGACGAGAAAAAGAACTAATACTCTGTTCCGACATCTCGATTGAAATGCCCATAAATGGCATTTTCCGTAGAGATAGTATTCTTGCTTATTTCGATGATCCTCGATACAAAATAGGGGGTTCTGGAATTACGAAATATGGGCCTCTAGAGGTGGAAGAGGCGGATTCAATCATCAAAAAAGAGGATTTCAATTTCATCGACTATCGAGAAGTCCAAGAATTGCAGCCAAAATACCAAGGGGAAGGGGAAGGGGAAGGGGAAGAGGAGCCGTTTTTTTTCATTCCCGGAGCCGAAGAAGTGCATATTTTACCTGACTTCTCTTTCATAATGGTACGGAACAATAGTATCGTTGGGGTAAATACACAAATTACTTTTAAAAAAAGAAGCCGGGCAGGCGGGTTGGTCCGAGTGGAGAGAAAAAAAGAGGGAGAGGGGGGGTGGATTAAACTTAAAATCTTTTCTGGAGATATTCATTTTCCGGAGGGGAAAGATAATATATCCCTACACAATGGTATCTTGATACCAGTACCACCACGAATAAGAAAAACCAATTCTAAAGAATCCAAAAAATGGCAAAATTGGATCTATGTCCAACGAATTACACTTACCAAGAAAAGGTCTTTTGTTTTTTTTTTGCTTCGACCCGTCGTCACATATGAAATAGAAAACTCTATAAAGTTATATAAGCTTTTTCCTCAAGATCCATTGCAGGAAATAGATAATATAAAACTTGGCGTTGTTAATTATATCCGTTATGGGGATGGATGCTTGATTCGGGGCATTTCTGGCACAAGTATTCAATTAGTTCGGACTTGTTTAGTCTTGAATTGGGACGAAGACGAAGACGAAAAAGATTCCTCTATAGATATAGAAGAGGCCGGCGCTTCCTTTGTGGAAGTAAGTACAAAGGGCTTGATTCGAGATTTCCTAAAAATGCACTTAGGGAAATCCCAATCCCAGATTTCATATATCAGAAAAAGGGATGATCCTTCAGGGTTGTCCTCTGATAATGGTCCAAATTGTACTAACATCAATCCCTTTTCTTCTAATTATTCCATTTATTCCAAGCCCAAGGCAAGTGTTCGACAACCACTTAGCAAAAACCAAGGAACTATTCGTACATTGTGGAATAGAAATAAGGAATGCCACTCTTTCATAATTTTGTCATCATCTAATTGTTTTCAACTAGGTCCGTTCAACGATGTAAAATCTCACAATGCGAAAAAAGAATCAATTAAAAGAGATCCAGACCCTCTACTTCCGATTAGGAATTTGTCGGGCCCTTTAGGAACAGTCCTTCAAATTGCGAATTTTGATGTATGTTACCATTTACTAACAAAGAATAAGATTTCCGAAATGAAATATTTGCAACTTGATAATTTAAAACAGACCTTTCAAGTAATTCACTTTTTTTTAATGGATGAAAACGGGAGAATCTATAAGCCCGATCCATATAGTAACATCTTTTTGAATCCATTCAATTTGAATTGGTGTTTTCTACAGCATGATTATCATCATAATTATTATGAAGAAACATCCACAATAATAAATCTTGGGCAGTTTTTTTGTGAAAGTGTATGTATAGCCAAAAACGGACCGCGCCTAAAATCCGGTCAAGTTTTAATTGTCCAAGGCGGGTATGTAATAATAAGATCAGCTAAGCCCTATTTGGCTACTCCAGGAACAACTGTTCATGGCCATTATGGAGAAATCCTTTACGGGGGAGGTACATTAGTTACATTTCTCTATGAAAAACCACGGTCTGCTGATATAACACAGGGTCTTCCAAAAGTGGAAAGGGTATTCGAAGTACGTTCAATTGATTCAATATCGATGAACCTAGAAAATAGAGTTGAGGGTTGGAACGGGTGTATAACAAGAATTCTTGGAATTCCTTGGGGATTCTTGATTGGTGCCGAGCTAACAATAGCGCAAAGCCGGATTTCTTTGGTTAATAAGATCCAAAAGGTTTATCGATCCCAGGGAGTGCAGATCCATAATAGGCATATAGAAATTATTATACGCCAAATAACATCAAAAGTCTTGGTTTCAGAAGATGGAATGTCTAATGTTTTTTTACCCGGAGAACTTATTGGATTGTTACGAGCAGAACGAACGGGGCGGGCTTTGGAAGAGGGGGTCTGTTACCGCGCCGTCTTATTGGGAATAACTCGCGCATCTCTAAATACTCAAAGTTTTCTATCCGAAGCGAGTTTTCAAGAAACCGCTCGGATTTTAGCAAAAGCCGCTCTCCGAGGTCGTATCGATTGGTTGAAAGGCCTGAAAGAGAACGTTGTTCTAGGGGAGATGATCCCCGTTGGGACCGGATTCAAAGGATTAGTACAGCCTTCAAGGCAACAGAAGACTGTTTCTCTAGAAACCAAAAAGAATAATTTATTCGAAGAAAAAGAAAAAGCGAGAAATTTTTTCTTCTATCATAGAGAATGGTTTGATTCTTATTCTTGCACTTCAAAGAATTTCCAGGATACATCAGAAGAATCGTTTACAGAATTTAACGATTCCTAAGAACAGACAAATTCATCCTTTTTACTATGTATGGTATGAGGCGGCGATTTGATAATAGTAATAAACAAAGAAAGAGAATAACGAATAGAAAGGAAAGGAATGGCTTGAATCGTGTATCAACGGCCAATTCCGGGTAGAAGAAAAGGTTCCGTCGGAACAATTATTTATTTCCGAATACCTTGTCTTTTTTTCTTTGAACAAAAAAAAAAGACAGAGGAAATGTGGGGAGAAATGAAAAGAAGATATTGGAACATCAGGTTGGAAGAGTTGCTGGCAGCAGGAGTTCATTGGGGTCATGTTATTAAGAAATGGAATCCTAGAATGGCCCCTTATATTTTGATTTCTCCAAAGCATAAAGGTAATCATATTACAAATCTTACTAGAACCGCGCGCTTTTTAGCAGAAGCTTGCCATTTAGTTTTTTATGCAGCAAGTAGAGGAAAAAGCTTCTTAATTGTTGGTACCAAAAAAGAAGCAGCTAATTACGTAGTACGGGCTGCAATAAAGGCTCGGTGCCATTATGTTAATAAAAAATGGCTCGGCGGTATGTTAACGAATTGGTCCACTACGGAAACGACACTTCGTAAGTTGAGGGACTTGAGAATGGAACAAAATACACGGAGATTCGGCCGTCGTCGGCAAAGAGATGCAGCTATTTTGAAGAGACAGTTGTCTTACTTGCAAAAATATTTCGGCGGGATGCAATATATGACGGGATTACCCGATATTGTAATCGTCGTTGATCAGCACGACGGATTTACGGCCCTTCGAGAATGTATCACTTTGAAAATTCCAACAATTGGTTTAATCGATACAGATTGTGACCCCGATCTCGTGGATCTTCCGATTCCAGCAAACGATGACTCTAGTCGTTCAATCCGATTCATTCTTAAGAAATTAGTATTCGCAATTTGTGAGGGCCGTTCGAGCTCTACTAGCTCTATACGAAATCCTTGATTACTTGATTAATAATAATAATAAATTAATAATAAATAATAAAAGAAATACATTCTTTTTTGAACTCCCTAGATTTTTGCAATCGTTTACTATTCTTGTACTATTCTTGAATCGCAAAAAAAGATAAAAAACGAAGAATATTTTGCGATTGGTTGGTATCCAAAATATACAATTCAAGTAAGCAAGTCGAAAAAGAGATGATTGAATCAAAATAATTCCTTTTAAAGTTCTATTTTTGTCAGAGGGCAATATGAATGTTTTAGCATGTTCTATAAACACGCTAAAGGGGCTATTATATTTATATGAGGTATCCAGTGTGGAGGTAGGTCAACATTTTTATTGGCAAATAGGGGGGTTCCAAGTCCACGGCCAAGTGCTTATTACTTCTTGGGTTGTAATTGCTATCTTATTAGGTTCCGCTATTATAGCTGTTCAAAATCCGCAAACCATTCCGACTGATGTTCAGAATTTCTTCGAATATGTCCTTGAATTCATTCGAGACGTGAGCAAAACTCAGATTGGAGAAGAATACGGCCCGTGGGTTCCCTTTATTGGAACTATGTTTCTTTTTATTTTTGTTTCTAATTGGTCGGGGGCCCTTTTCCCTTGGAAAATCATACAGTTACCGCAGGGGGAGTTAGCCGCACCCACAAATGATATAAATACAACCGTTGCTTTAGCCTTACTCACGTCAGTAGCATATTTTTATGCAGGTTTTACAAAAAAGGGGTTAGGCTATTTCAATAAATACATTCAACCGACTCCAATTCTTTTACCCATTAACATCTTAGAAGATTTTACAAAACCCTTATCACTTAGTTTTCGACTTTTCGGGAATATATTAGCCGATGAATTAGTAGTTGTTGTTCTTCTTTCTTTAGTACCTTTAGTGGTTCCTATACCTGTTATGTTCCTTGGATTATTTACAAGCGGTATTCAAGCTCTTATTTTTGCAACTTTAGCTGCGGCTTATATAGGCGAGTCCATGGAGGGTCATCATTGACTACTCTTTTGTTTGGCTTAGCCCAACACAATGGATCCGCGACTCATCAAGAGAATTGACTTAGGGAACCTAATAAAGAAATCGAAAAATACGGTATACACGACTTAGAGTAATAAAGTAATAAAAAAAAATGAATAGGCTAGGAAAGAGTAAAAAAGGGTAAAAAAGGAAAGAGATCTAAAAGAAAAGATCTTTTTGCTAAAATTCTCCCTGGACCCTCTTCTATCAATAAATCGTCTCTTTTACCCGTACCCGGCCCGATAGCGTCCCGACAACAAAGAAAAAAAAATAAAAAATATTGGTTGCGAAGGTTATCGTAGCAAAAGCCATTGGAATTTTGATTTTATACATTGGAAAAATATGTTTTGTTATTAATATTAATAAACTAAACTCCTAAAAATAAAAAAAAAAATTATGACTAGTTTGAAATTGACCGAAACAATTACGGTTGTAAAGATTACAGTAGAAAAAGGAGGAAAAGCCGTAGTTTTTTTTATTGTCTACATTCTTTTCCAAAGCAGCGGTAACCTGAACCTTTTTATATTGATTCCAATACTACCCATCATAGACGTCGAGTCGGTCCAAGCCAAGATATGTCAACAGGAACTGGGTATCCACTGGGAGGACTCTGATTCGGATGACGAGCACGAGCAAGTCTCGGAATCAGAAAAGGCCGACCTATTAAATACCCCCAAAAAGGGTGCTAAGCCTAGAAAGGATACTAAGTGTATAAACCTTTGGACCCTTTTTCAGGATTTAATGAAAAAATTATTGGGATTGGGATAATTATTCGGATAGAGGAGAAAAATCAATATCATTTGAATGTCGAATCAGGATCAACTAGGACAGAAATCAAGTATTGGGTCGAACGCTTATTTGGTGTCAAAGTAAGAGGTATGAATAGTCATCGACTCCTCCGAAAGGGTCGAAGAATGGGACCGGACCTAGTATGGGACATAGAATGCATTACAGACGGTTGATCATTACGCCTCAACCGGGTTATTCCATTCCACCTCTTAGAAAAGAAAGTGAATCAAGAAGAAGGGAGGAGTCAAAAATATGAAAATCCCGAGAATCCCGGGATGGGTCTGGGTTGCTCTTAAAGAGCTAGACATGTGGAAAGGGAAAGGGGTCGATCGGCTGATTCAAAAGAATCTGCAACCCGGCTCCATTGTTATAGTAGTGCTAAATCGAAGTATAACGCTAATATTCTTATGGGGTGGCTCGATCTTCGCGCTCACGGTACTAATTTGGGGGCTCAGATTTTCAAAGGAACTTGTCGCAAAATTGAGGTATTTTCTTATTCGAATCCCAAAAATCATTTTTAGGGTAGTGAAAATCATTTTTGGGGTAGTGGCCCAAATAGCAAAACTTCTAAAAAAATTCTTTTAATAGAATATATAAAGAAGTCAAATCAGCCAACAAGGAAGCTAAATGAAACTATGTACGAACTTAACCAATGATTATCCCTGAGAGATTTTATAATGGAATCAAATTTGAGAAAGCGGATCCGAACTAGAGTAATGATATGGTAAAACTTCGTTTGAAACGATGTGGGCGGAAGCAACGAGCCGTTTATCGAATCGTTGCAATTGATGTTCGCGCCCGAAGAGAGGGAAGAGATCTTCAAAAAGTGGGTTTTTATGATCCCATAAACAATCAAACCCATTTAAATGTTCCTACTATTCTCTATTTTCTTGAACAGGGCGCTCAACCCACAGGAACTGTTTATGATATTTCAAAGAAGGCGGGAATTTTTGCTGAACTCCATAGGAATAGGAACGCGATATTATCTACCTCTTTCACCGAGAACGCTTAGTTGGAAGCTTTTTGAGATATTTATTATATTTCATGATATTTATAATAATAAAAAGGACTGCTATAATAGCGGAGACACTCAGGATGAACACATTCAATAGAACCCTTATTTTTCAGATATTGCTGTATATTCTTCGAACGGCAATTAAAGTCTCTCTTTTTTTTGTCATAGTGCGAAAAACAAGCGTCATGATATTGGCTAGCATGATATTGGCATTTTTGCCAATAATGCCAATCATTGACGTCGAAAAGGTTGAAGCTAAGATCCGTCGCCAAAGGCTGGGGATTCATGGCGAAGATTCTGATTCCGAGTCCGAGTTAGAGTGCTCTAACTCGGAATCGGCTATAGCGTCATCAGAAAACCCGACACCAGACAATACCCAGAACAGGGAAGGTACTGCTACTAAAGGCGGCGGTGGATTTGGAGGTGGCGGTGGGGGTGGAACAAATACAAATAAAAAAGGTACCAACGGTCCAAAAAACCAAAAGGGTACTAAGGATATAAAAAATCCAAAGGATAATAGTCTTTGGAAGAAATTGTGGGACTGGTTATTCGGGTAATTTTGGCGTTTGGAATGCCAGAATTACACGGATATTTCGAATTCGATCAATCCCGACAACATCCCTTTCTCTACCCACTTCTTTTTCGGGAGTCCATTTATGGACTTGCGCGCGATCATGCTTTGAATAGCTCTCCTTTTTGTTTTGTGTTTGTGACAATTCCTCTTTAACCAATAAATTGAGTTCAGTACTAGTTAAGCGTTTAATTCATCGAATGTATGACCCTTTGGTCATTTGTCCGACTTATTCGACCCAAAATCCATTTTTGGGTCACAATCCATTCAATGTATGAATCGAAGTTCTTGTTTTTGGACACCTTTCGTAGCAATTGATGATAGCGCCTGAAGAGAGGCTAGTGACCTTCAAAAAGTGGGTGTTTGCTGGTCGCATGAACGGTGGCACCCCTTTTCCTGTTCCCCCTATTCTCTGTTTTCTTGGACAGGGCGCTCAGCCCCCGGGAACTGTTTATGATATTTCAAAGAAGGCGGGAATTTTGGCTGAACGCCATAGGAATAGGAGCTCGATATTAATATTAGCCGACTCTTTCACCGAAAACGCTTAGGATATATATATTATCTTAAATATATATATATTATCTTTGTTAAATTAATAATAATAAAAAATAAAAAGGACTGCTATAATAGCGGAGACACCCAGGATGAACACATTCAATAGAACCCTTATTTTTCAGATATTGCTGTATATTCTTCGAACGGCAATTAAAGTCTCTCTTTTTTTTGTCATAGTGCGAAAAACAAGCGTCATGATATTGGCTAGCATGATATTGGCATTTTTGCCAATAATGCCAATCATTGACGTCGAAAAGGTTGAAGCTAAGATCCGTCGCCAAAGGCTGGGGATTCATGGCGAAGATTCTGATTCCGAGTCCGAGTTAGAGTGCTCTAACTCGGAATCGGATATAGCCTCATCAGAAAACCCGACACCAGACAATACCCAGAACAGGGAAGGTACTGCTACTAAAGGCGGCGGTGGATTTGGAGGTGGTGGAGGGGGAACAAATACAAATAAAAAAGGTCCTAACGGTCCAAAAAACCAAAAGGGTACTAAGGATATAAAAAATCCAAAGGATAATAGTCTTTGGAAGAAATTGTGGGACTGGTTATTCGGGTCAACTACGCGCCCGTTCTCCATTTTTGCCGGTTCTTTCTCTATCAGGCTTGGAGCTGGAGTAGTCTTATTATTCCATTTCCAAAAAGGTGTAGTTTCGTTTTTTCAACAAAAAATGTAAGTTCCTCTTTACTATATAATTCGAAAGTTTTTGATTTCATATCTTGAAGAACTAACGTATAAAGTTGATAAAGAGAGTAGTCAACAGTCTGGTTTAGGGAATAAACTTGCTTTTCTATGTATACCTTTTCTATGTATACATAGGGAAAGCTCTATGCAATGAAAAATGCAAATACGTTTTGGGGAGGGGTTTTTTTGCCTACTTTTTATTTGACCTACTTTATACTTATATATATACTTAATTATACAAGCATTCTTATTGAGACTAAAATAGAACTCAGAGGGAGGAAAATCAATTTATGGGTGGTCCAGGATTTACAGAAAAAAGGGTGCGGATAGAGGAGAAAAATCAATATACTTTGAATGTCGAATCAGGATCAACTAGGACAGAAATCAAGTATTGGGTCGAACGCTTATTTGGTGTCAAAGTAAGAGGTATGAATAGTCATCGACTCCTACGAAAGGGTCAAAGAATGGGACCGGACCTAGTATGGGACATAGAATGCATTACAGATGGTTGATCATTACGCCTCAACCGGGTTATTCCATTTTGATTTATGAGATCATAAATTGATATGATAGATTTATAGATTTATATGAAATATCAATTCCACAGATATTTGGAAGATAGTTGGATAGCTTGGTTTTTTTGGTAGTTGACAAGCACACATCGATCATGCTATATTGTAACATGAGCTTGTGGAAGCGGTTTTTTTCTTCGTTCTTTGTCTTGGGGGGTGCACTATTTTTGGGACGTAGCCAAGAGGTTTACGGTGTCGGGTTTTGATCCCGATACGCGAAGGTTCGAATCCTTTCGTCCCAGGTAAATACAAATAGCGCTTTGTATTTGCCGATTGAGGTATTACTTGACTTATTTATAAATGCTTTTTAATTCATACAACACAATACTACTGTCTGTCCAATTTAATAATATTTAATAATAGTAATAAATTGAGCACGAACACATTCACACCTTTGAGGTATAAGTTACTATGAGTAATCCAAAGAAAACGCTTGCTGCGGAGCTTCTTGAGAATGTACCTGTTTTGGATTATTTTTCATACTTACTTTGCATTTTAATTCTAATTTTTATTTTTTGGGTTTTATTCCAAAAAATAAAAAAAAATAGGAGTAAGATACTGGCATTCATACGACGCCAAAGGCTAGGGATCCATGGTGAGGATTCTGATTCCGAGTCCGAGGACGAAGAATCGGCTATAGCGTCATCAGAAAACCCGAAACCAGACAATATCCAAAATAGGGGAG